CCAGTATCGATAAGAATTCTAGTTCTTACTGTTCATATGTTATGGTATGAATATACCATACCAATTCGTTATGTATGGATGATGAGATTCCATTGATACAGAGCCAATTCCAATAGACTTATTGAACGTTCCCATTGGCGTGCATCCAGCAGGAATTGAACCTACGAATTTGCCAATTATGAGTTGGGCGCTTTAACCATTCAGCCATGGATGCTTAACAGGGCTCATCGTACATCGTGAATAACCAAATTCCAATTGAAATGAAATCTTTAGGAGGAATCAATGAAAATCTTTAGGAGGAATCAATGAAACGACATCAATTCAAATCCTGGATCTTCGAATTGAGAGAGATCAAAAATTCTCACTATTTCTTAGATTCATGGATCAAATTCGATTCAGTGGGATCTTTCACTCACATTTTTTTCCACCAAGAACGTTTTATGAAACTCTTTGACCCCCGAATTTGGAGTATCCTACTTTCACGTGATTCACAGGGTTCAACAAGCAATCGATATTTCATGATCAAAGGTGTAGTACTGCTTGTAGTAGCGGTCCTTATATCTCGTATTAACAATCAAAAGATGGTCGAAAGAAAAAATCTCTATTTGATGGGGCTTCTTCCTATACCTATGAATTCCATTGGACCCAGAAATGAGACATTGGAAGAATCTTTTTGGTCTTCCAATATCAATAGGTTGATTGTTTCGCTCCTGTATCTTCCAAAAGGGAAAAAGATTTCTGAGAGTTGTTTCATGGATCCGCAAGAGAGTACTTGGGTTCTCCCAATAAATAAAAAGTGTATCATGCCTGAATCGAACCGGGGTTCGCGGTGGTGGAGGAACCGGATCGGAAAAAAGAGGGATTCTAGTTGTAAGATAGCTAATGAAACCGTAGCTGGAATTGAGATCTCATTCAAAGAGAAAGATAGCAAATATCTGGGGTTTCTTTTTTTATCCTATACGGATGATCCGATCCGCAAGGACCATGATTGGGAATTGTTTGATCGTCTTTCTCCGAGGAAGAAGCGAAACATAATCAACTTGAATTCGGGACAGCTATTCGAAATCTTAGGGAAAGACTTGATTTGTTATCTCATGTCTGCTTTTTGTGAAAAACGACCAATTGAAGGGGAGGGTTTCTTCAAACAACAAGGAGCTGAGGCAACTATTCAATCAAATGATATTGAGCATGTTTCCCATCTCTTCTCGAGAAACAAGTGGGGTATTTCTTTGCAAAATTGTGCTCAATTTCATATGTGGCAATTCCGACAAGATCTCTTCGTTAGTTGGGGGAAGAATCAGCACGAATCGGATTTTTTGAGGAACGTATCGAGAGAGAATTGGATTTGGTTAGACAATGTGTGGTTGGTAAACAAGGATCGGTTTTTTAGCAGGGTACGGAATGTATTGTCAAATATTCAATATGATTCCACAAGATCTATTTTCGTTCAAGTAGCGGATTCTAGCCAATCGAAAGGATCTTCTGATCAATTCAGAGATCTTTTCGATTCCATTAGAAATGAGGATTCAGAATATCACACATTGATCGATCAAACAGAGATTCAGCAACTAAAAGAAAGATCGATTCTTTGGGATCCTTCCTTTCTTCAAACGGAACGAACAGAGATAGAATCAGATCGATTCCCGAAATGCCTTTTTGGATCTTCCTCAATGTCCCGGCTATTCACGAAACGTGAGAAGCAGATGAATAATCATCTGCTTCCGAAAGAAATCGAAGAATTTCTTGGGAATCCTACAAGATCAATTCGTTCTTTTTTCTCTGACAGATGGTCAGAACTTCATCTGGGTTCGAATCCTACCGAGAGGTCCACTAGAGATCAGAAATTTTGGAAGAAAAAACAAGATGTTTCTTTTGTCCCTTTCAGGCGATCGGAAAATAAAGAAATGGTTGATATATTCAAGATAATTACGTATTTACAAAATACCGTCTCAATTCATCCTATTTCATCAGATCCGGGATGTGATATGGTTCCGAAGGATGAACCAGATATGGACAGTTCCAATAAGATTTCATTCTTGAACAAAAATCCATTTTTGGATTTATTTCATCTATTCCATGACCGGAACAAAGGGGGATACACGTTACACCACGATTTTGAATCAGAAGAGAGATTTCAAGAAATGGCAGATCTATTCACTCTATCAATAACCGAGCCGGATCTGGTGTATCATAGGGGATTTGCTTTTTCTTCGGTCCGGATCCACTGCGGGAATGATTTGGAAGATCCAAAACGAAAAACAGCGGTATTTGCTAGCAACAACATCATGGAGGCAGTCAATCAATATCAATATAGATTGATCCGAAATCTGATTCAAATCCAATATAGCACCTATGGGTACATAAGAAATGTATCGAATCGATTCTTTTTAATGAATAGATCCGATCGCAACTTCGAATATGGAATTCAAAGGGATCAAATAGGAAATGATACTCTGAATCATATAACTATAATGAAAATGAAATATACGATCAACCAACA